TTGAATTATTTATTTCTCTTGAAATCTCTTCAATGTTTATTTTTACACACGTCTTTTTTTAGGAGGCCTACAGCCATTATGTGGCATAGGAGTTACATCCCGTATGAAACTTAATAGTATACCACTTCTACGAATAGCTCTTAATGCCGCATCTCTTCCGAGACCCGGGCCTTTTATCATAACTTCTGCTCGTTGCATACCTTGATCCACTACTGTCCGAATAGCATTTCCTGCTGCGGTTTGAGCGGCAAATGGTGTACCCCTTCTTGTACCCTTGAATCCACAAGCCCCGGCAGAGGACCAAGAAATTACTCGACCCCGTACATCTGTAACAGTCACAATGGTATTGTTGAAACTTGCTTGAACATGAATAACTCCCTTGGGGATTCTACGTGTATTCTTACGTGAACCAATACGTCTATTTCTACGCGAACCAATTTTTGGTATAGGTTTTGCCATATTTTATCATCTCATAAATATAAGTCAGAGATATATGGATATATCCATTTCATGTCAAAACAGATCCTTATTCTTTTTTTTTTTTTTTTTACTTATTTTTTTTTATTTTATTTATTTATTTGTACATCTGTACATCGGGTCCTTTAGGTTTCGAGAGTCTTTTTGTTTTAGAAAGATTATCCTTGTCTTTGTTTATGTCTCGGGTTAGAACAAATTACTATAATTCGTCCCCGCCTACGGATCAATCGACATTTTTCACAAATTTTACGAACGGAGGCCCTTATTTTCATATTTGTCATTCCTTTTTTTAATTCCGAATCTACTTATTGGAAGAAAATAAGTTTCTTGAAATTTTTAATTTCGAATTGTATCCTCACGAAAGAATGTTGAAATTGAAAAAACCGCCTAATCATTCAAGTCTTTGCTTTGGAGTCTCTAAATTATACGCCCTTTGGTTGAATCATAAGGACTTACCTCAATTTTGAGTCTATTTCCTGGTAGTATACGTATAAAATTACATGAAATCCTTTACGAAACAAAAACCAGAATAATTTTTTTGTTATCTAAACGAATCCGGAAGATACATACCATCGGTAAGTTGTTCAGTAATTAAACCTTCCTGAATCCATTTTTGTTGTTTCATTCCAGGTAAAACCGCTTTGAAGTATCAACTAATGTAAGAGGGATAATATTATAAACTTGTCCTTTCTCTTTTTTCACAAATATGACCGTGTCGGCTATTAGAAAGATTACCATATATAACACAAAACTTCTCCGCCGATTCCTTCTAGTCGAGCCTTTCGGTCTGTCATTATACCTCGAGAAGTAGAAAGAATTACAACCCCCATTCCGCCTAAAATTCTAGGAATTCGTTGATAGTTAGAATATATTCGTAGACCGGGTCGACTGATCCGTTTTAAATTTAAAACAGTTCTATATGGTCCTTTCCTATTTCTTCTATGTCGTAGGGTTAAAACCAAAAAATATTTATTGCTTTCTTGATGTTTTCTCACGTTTTCAATAAAACCTTCTTGTAAAAGGATTTTAACAATATTTTCAGTGATGTTAGTAGATGGTATTCGAACTGTTCTTTTTTTATTCATGTCAGCATTTCGTATAGAGGTTATTATGTCAGCAATAGTGTCTTTACTCATGATAAACTAAGATTTTTGTTTCCCCCGAATTTTGATATAATCAACATGCTCTTTTTCTTTTTTTCTGAATTTTTTAATATTTATGAATTATTTTTTTTTTAATATTTATGAATTATTAAAGATATATACGTGATAGATAAACAATTTACTAATTAATTAAATAAATTTAATCAATTTCATTCAAATACTATATTAAGGTCTTCCCCTATAATACTTCAGGTGCTAATGAAACTATTTTAGTGAAATTTAACTGTCTTAATTCCCGGGCGATCGCGCCGAAAATTCGGGTTCCTTTTGGATTTCCTTCTTGATCAATAACAACCGCAGCGTTGTCATCATATCGTATTATCATACCGTTGTCGCGTTTGAGTTCTTTACAAGTACGTACAATGACAGCTCGGACCACTTCCGATCTTTCTAGAGGTGTATTTGGTACTGCTTCCTTGATTACAGCAACAATAATGTCACCAATATGAGCATATCGTCGATTACTAGCTCCTATGATTCGAATACACATCAATTCTCGGGCCCCGCTGTTATCCGCTACATTCAAATGGGTTTGAGGTTGAATCATATCATTTTTTTTTTATCGGTTTTTTCTTTTTCAATGCAAAGCAAAGGTATAAATAAAAAAAAAGAAATATTATTTGTTCAAAACAAAAAAAGAAACCTGCAATTGTTTTTTTTTCATCCCAAAAACCCCTTTCGTTTGTTTCTACATTCCTATCCAGAAAGAATGAATTGAGTTCGTATAGGCATTTTAGATGCCGCTATTGAAATAGCCCTTCTAGCTATATTTTCTGCTACTCCGCTCATTTCATAAAGTATTCTACCGGGTTTAACGACAGCTACCCAATATTCGGGAGATCCTTTCCCCGAACCCATACGTGTTTCTGTAGGTCTTACTGTAACAGGTTTGTCTGGAAATATGCGTACCCATATTTTTCCACCGCGGCGTGCATTTCGTGTCATTGCTCGCCGCCCTGCTTCTATTTGTCTAGATGTGATCCAAGCGGGTTCAAGCGCTTGAAGAGCATATCTACCGAAGCAAATACGATTACCTCGATAAGATATTCCTTTCATTCTTCCTCTGTGTTGTTTACGGAATCTGGTTCTTTTGGGGTTATAGTTGATGGTTGTTTAGCAATTCCATCCATCTCTACTACAGAACCGGACACGAGAGTTTCTTCTCATCCAGCTCCTCGCGAATTAAACAATTAAAAATAATTAAACAATTCAAAATAATTAAACAAAAAAAAATACACGGTTAATAATATATGGAATCGTGGGATTTTTTGAAATTTGATATAATCGATTATAAATTAGAAATTTTTTGTGTTTTAATATATAATTTAACACGTATTCTATTTATAGATAATGTCGTTTTGGTAGAACGCTATAATGAATATTTTTTTTGTTTTTCCTTTTATTTCGAATCGACTCAAATTTCGAAATAAAAAAAAAATTCGCGGGCGAATATTTACTCTTTCAACATTCAGTTGTAAGATTAGTCTATGACATGACCTCTCAGAATAAATGAATCGGTTTCTGGTTCGTTCCGCCATCCTACTCAATGAATCATTAGGATTCGTTTTCAATAGAATCTTATGCATTCACAGGTTCTGTCGTTCCCACCACTTCTCGATTAATGATTAGGTCTGAATTTTACAACGGAGCCTCCAATTAAATTTATTCTTGAGTCAACCTTCTCAGTCTTTATTGGCTCGGGGCTCTTGATTTTTTGTTCTATGCACGGATTTGTCTAATTATGGATCAATCAGTATTGATGCTTTATTACATTCCCTTTATATGAGATGACTCATAGACCTTACATATTAGAATTATATATCATTAATATTCTTTTTCTATCTTTCTCTCACCCTTCCATTTATCTGTATACTTTATATTGCTTTACAACCCATAATCAGATTGTTTTTTTGTTTATGTAAAAAAGATTTCAGTTGCTACAATGATATGACTTATATATCATATCTTGACTGGTTCTTTCTATCCAGATAACACGAAGTGATGAGTTGGTTATTAGTTCTATAGTTATCAGTTTGTACTATGGGCTGTCCATTTTTTTGAATCCCAACCCTAAAAAAACCAACGAGTCACACACTAAGCATAGCAATTATATCAAATGATTAATCGAATTTTTATTCAACCTTATAGAATTGTTCTTTTTTTTATTATTTACCAGAAAAAGAATGAAAGAGTTTGCCATTTTTTGTTTTATCACCAGATATAACTAAATATAAGTCAAGTAAGTTCTTATTATTCTTCGTCTACAAATATCCAAATTTTGATGCCTAATACCCCATAGATAGTTCGAACTGCATAGGAACAATAATCAATTTTAGCTCGAATGGTTTGTAGAGGAACTCTACCTTCTCGGATCCATTCAACACGTGCAATTTCTTTTCCGTCGATACGCCCTGCAATTTGTACTTGAATCCCTTTTGTACCTGCCTGTTCAGTTAATTCAATAGCTTTTTTCATTGCTTTGCGAAATGAAACTCTATTCTTTAATTGTCCGGCTATAAATTCTGCAAGAATATTGGGGTGCCCGTAAGGATTTGCAATTCTTGTAATAGCAATGTTGAGTTTTCGGTTTACACAATTGAGTTCTTTTTGTACATGCGTCTGTAATTCTTCGATTCTTCGAGTCCTGTCTTCTATTAATAACTTGGGGAATCCCATATAGATTATGACCTGAATCAAATCGATTCTTTTTTGAATCTCTATACGTGCAATTCCCTCTACATTAGAGGATATTTTCATATTATTTTGCACATAATTTTTGATACAATCTCGTATTTTTTGATCTTCTTGTAGATCCTTTGAATAATTTTTGGGTTGTGCAAACCAAAGAGAATGATGACCTTGGGTTGCACCAAGTCTGAAACCAAGTGGATTTATTTTTTGTCCCATAATCCCCCACTACTATATATATCGTGAAACGTGACATCTGTTTGTATTTTTTTTTTATTCATTCGATTTTTTTTAAGCATAACATAATATAGCGTATTTTTATTTTTTATAATATAAAATATTCTTCCTTTAAGTATTCTTCAGCTCTAATTTATAGAATTTCCTTTTATCTATTTCTTCCTCTTCATCTAAAGATATATCTTTCAATACAATAGTTATATGACAAGTGGATCTTTTTATAGGATAACCCCGTCCTCGAGCCCGGGGCTTTAATTTTTTCACAGTTGTGCCCTCGTTGACTTCGGCTTTACTAATGATTAAACTTGTTTCGTTCAAACCCTTATTGTGATTAGCATTTGCTGCTGCAGAATAAACCAATTTTAAAATGGCATAACATGCTCGATAAGGCATAAGTTCTAGTATCATAAGTGTTTCTTCATAGGACCGCCCACG